ACTTGAACAATGAATTAATAAGTCGAACAAAAGCTCTAGAAAAAGAAAAGGGATTTATTGCTCTAGATATGCTCGAAAAAAGGATCAGATTATGCAATGATGAAAACGAACAAAAATACTTGCCCAAAACGTATGACCCCTTTTTGAGGGGACCATATCGTGGAACAATAAAAAAATTCTATTCACATATGATCATGAATGATTTAATCACTTCTACAGATACGGAGGATTCCATAGAAATCAATTGGATAAATAAGATTTATGGGCTACTTCCTAATAATTCTAATTATTCCAGAAAATTTGAACATCAAAAGAATCCGCCTGATAAGGAATCATTACTGAATTATATTGGTAATTCCTTAACCTCAATCAAAGAATTTCCTTTTGAGCCTGCACCCATTTTGCATTTTAAAAAATATTCTTTATTGAGAGAGCAAACAAGAATTGATTTAGAAAATCAAACAAAAGCTTTAAAATGGGTATTCGATGTAATTACAACTGATCCAAACGATCAAACAATAATTAGAAATGAATCTATTGGAATAGAAGAAATCCGTAAAAGGATTCCCCGGTGGTCATACAAATTAACTGATGATTTGGAAGAACAGGAGGAAGAAAATGAGGAAGAATCTAAGGAAGATCATGAAATTCGTTCAAGAAAAGCCAAACGCGTAGTAATTTATACTGATAACAATCAGAATACCAACCCTATTACAACTACAAATAATACTAATAATAGTGATCAAGCAGAAGAGGTGGCTTTGATACGTTACTCGCAACAATCGGATTTTCGTCGGGATATAATCAAAGGATCCATGCGTGCTCAAAGACGTAAAACGGTTATTTGGGAAATGTTTCAAGCAAATGTTCATTCTCCGCTTTTTTTGGATCGAATAGACAAAACATTTTTTTTTTCTTCTTTTTATATCTCTGAAATGATGAATCTCATTTTTAGGAATTCATTGGGGAGAGAACCAGAATTGAAAATTTCACATTTTTATTTTGAGGAGGAAGAGACAAGGGAAAAAGAAAAAAAAAACGAAGAAAAAAAAGAGGAAAATGAACGTATAGTAATATCAGAAACTTGGGATAGCATTATATTTGCTCAAGCAATAAGAGGTTTGATGTTAGTAACCCAATCTTTTCTTAGAAAATACATTGTATTGCCTTCATTGATAATTGCTAAAAATATTGGCCGTATGTTATTATTCCAATTCCCCGAATGGTATGAGGATTTGAAGGAGTGGAATAGAGAAATGCATGTTAAATGCACTTATAATGGTGTTCAATTATCAGAAACAGAATTTCCCAAAGATTGGTTAGCAGACGGTATTCAGATAAAGATTCTATTTCCTTTCTGTTTGAAACCTTGGCGAAGATCTAAAATACGATCTCATCCTAGGGATCAAATAAAAAAAAAAGGAAAAAAAGACAATTTTTGTTTTTTAACAGTTTGGGGAATGGAAGCGGAATTACCTTTTGGTAATCCCCGAAAACGACCTTCCTTTTTTGAACCCATTTATAAAGAACTCCAAAAAAAAGTTAGAAAAGTTAAAAAGGATTTATTTCTACTTCTAAAAGTTTCAAAAGAAAAAACAAGATGGATCATTAAAATACTTCTAGTTCTAAAACGAATAATGAAGGAAATTCAAAAAGTAAACCCAATATTCTTATTTGAATTGAGCAGGGTGAAAGTATATGAAACGGCTGAAAATGGAAAAGATTCCGAAATAAATAATAAGATTATTCACAAATCAACCATTCAAATCCAATCCATGAATTGGACAAATTATTCACTCATAGAAAAAAAGATGAAAGATCTTTCTGATAGAACAATCACAATCAGGAATCAAATAGAACGAATCACAAAAGACAAGAAAAAAATAATTCTAACTTGTGATGATAAAAGATCGAAATCACAGAAACATATTTGGCAGATATTCCAAAGAATAAATATACGATTAATACGTAAATCACATTATTTTATGAAATCTCTGATTGAAAAAATATATATATATATCTTGCTATGTATGATTACCATTCACAGGATCTATTTCCAACTTTTCTTTGAATCAACAAAAAAAATAATCAATAAATCCATTTACAACGATCAAACAAATCAGGAAGGAATTGATGAAAGAGATCAAAATACAATGAACTTTTTTTCCACTATAAAAAAGTCCTTTTCGAATACTAATATTAGTAATAGTACAAAAATGTATTATGACTTATCCTCCTTGTCCCAAGCATATGTATTTTACAAATTATCACAAACCCAATTACTTAACAAGTATCAATTGAAATCTCTACTTCATTATCAGGGGACTTACCCTTTTATTAAGGATAAAATCAAGAATTATTGTATGACACGAGGAATATTTGATTACAATTCAAGACATAAGAAAATTCATAAGTCTGGACTGATTGAATGGAAAAACTGGTTAAAGGGGCATTATCAATACAATTTATCTCAAACCAAATGGTCGCGGTTAGTACCACAAAAATGGCGAAATAGAATCAATCAACGTTATAGGATTCAAAATAAGGACTCAATTAAAGCGGATTCATATAAAAAAGAAAAAAACCAATTAATTCATTACGTGAAACAAAATTACTATGCAGTGGATTCATTGACAAATCAAAAAGAAAAATGGAAAAAACACTACAGATATGATCTTTTATCACATAAATATATGAACTATGGGGATAAGGAGGATTCTTATATTTATGGGTCAAGATTACAAGTAAATGGGGTTCACAAAATTCCATATAATTTCAATAAACCAAAATCCGAATCATTTTATGTATTGGTAAGTACAGCTATTAGTGATTATCTAGAAGAAGAATATATTATTGATACGCATAAAAATCTAGATAGAAAATATTTTGATTGTCAAATTCTCCACTTTTGTCTTAGAAAAAATATCGATATTGAGGCCTGGACCAATACACATATCGGTACCAAAATTGATAAAAATACTAAGACTGAAAAAAAAATAAACAACAAATTGAAAAAAAAAGATATTTTTTCTCTTATGATTCATCAAGAAATCAACCCATCCAATCAAAAAAGTATTTTTTTTGATTGGATGGGAATGAATCAAGAAAGAGTTTATCATACCATATCAAATCTAGAATCTTGGTTCTTCCCAGAATTTGTCTTATTTTTGGATGCATATAAGATTAAACCATGGATTATACCAATCAAATTACTTCTTTTTGACTTTTATTTTTATAAAAATAAAAGTCAAAATAAAAACATCAATATAAATGGAAAAAATAATCTTCAGATGATATCTCATCAAAAAAAATATCTTAAATTAGAAAATTCCAACCAACAAAAAAATGAGCAACAGGACCAAGTAAATCTTGTATCAGATCTACGAAAAGAAAAAAAAAAAAAAGATATTGAAGAGAATTATGCGAGATCAGACATTACCATTAAAAAAGGTAAGAAGAAAAAACAATCCAAGAAAAACAAGGAAGCAGAACTAGATTTATTCCTGAAAAAATATTTCCTTTTTCAATTAAGATGGGATGACTCCTTGAACCAAAGAATGATCAATAATATCAAGGTATATTGTCTCTTACTTAGACTGATAAATCCAAAAGAAATTGCTATATCCTCAATTCAAAGAGGAGAGATACATCTGGATGTAATGCTAATTCAGAAAGATCTAGCTCTTACAGAATTGATAAAAAAGGGAATATTAATTATCGAACCAATTCGTCTATCTATAAAAAGGGATGGAAAATTGATTATATATCAAACTATAAGTATTTCATTGGTCGAGAACAATAAACACCAAACTAATAGAAAATGCATAAAAAAAAGATATATTGATAAGAGGAATTTGGATAAACCCATTGTACGATATGGGAATATGCTTGTGAATGGGGACACAAATTATTATGATTTCCTTGTTCCCGAAAATATTCTATCTCCTAGACGTCGCAGAGAATTGAGAATGTTAATTTGTTTCAATTCCCATAATTGGAATGTTACGGATAGAAATAGAAATCCATTATTTTGCAATGAAAATAACATAAGAAACTCTGGAAAATTTTTGGATGAGGACAAGCATCTTAATACGGATACAAATAAATTCATTAAATGCAAATTTGTTCTTTGGCCCAATTACCGATTAGAAGATTTAGCTTGTATGAATCGCTATTGGTTTGATACCAATAATGGCAGTCGTTTCAGTATGTCAAGGATACATATGTATCCACGATTTAGAATTATTTAATTTAATAGTATATTTCCTATATCATATATATATCTATATTCCGTGACATTTTCGGTATATGAAAGCCGAAAGGTGTATGCATATGCTATGTTATATTTTGGTAAATGATACAGATTGAATGGTGTATCCATTCAATTGGATATAGGAATAAATAAATTAGGGGAATCCTTTTAGATAGAAATAAATTCTTTTCTTTCGTTAATGCGGAAACATATTATCCCTTTCTATCCAAATCAAATTGAAAATTTGATTTGGATAAAATAAAGAAGTAGTATATGAATAAATCCAAATTTTTGTGTGTACTAGATGTGTGTACTAGATTAAAATAACCGGCATAATTCTTTTTTTTTATTATTATTTTTCCTGATCGGAAAAATCCATGAAAAAGAAAGAAAAAGGATAGAAAAATATTTTATGGTCAAAAATTCATTCATTTCCATTATTCCACAAGAAGAAAAAGAAGAAAACAAGGGTTCTGTTGAATTTCAAGTATTCAGTTTCACCAATAAGATACGGAGACTTACTTCACATTTGGAATTGCACAAAAAAGATTTTTTATCACAAAGAGGTCTACGAAAAATTCTAGGAAAACGTCAACGGTTGCTGGCTTATTTGTCAAAGAAAAATAGAGTACGTTATAAGAAATTAATTGGTCAGTTGGATATTCGAGAGCCAAAAACTCGTTAATTTAATCGTTTGAATTTTTTTTAGTAGTTTTTAGTAGTATTCAATTTTTCGTTTTGATGAGTCTCGTTTTGAGGAATTCATGGAATAATGAATTAAGGAAGAAAAGATATGACAGTACCGGTTACAAGAAAAGATCTCATGATAGTCAATATGGGGCCTCACCACCCATCAATGCACGGTGTTCTCCGACTAATCGTTACTCTCGATGGTGAAGATGTTATTGACTGTGAGCCCATATTGGGCTATTTACACAGAGGAATGGAAAAGATAGCGGAAAATCGAACAATTATACAATATCTACCTTATGTAACACGATGGGATTATTTAGCTACTATGTTCACAGAGGCAATAACCGTAAATGCGCCAGAACAATTGGAAAATGTTCAAGTACCTCAAAGAGCTAGCTATATCAGAGTAATTATGCTGGAATTGAGCCGTATAGCTTCTCATTTGTTATGGCTTGGACCTTTTATGGCGGATATCGGTGCACAGACTCCCTTTTTCTATATTTTCAGAGAAAGGGAATTGATATATGATCTATTCGAAGCCGCCACAGGTATGCGAATGATGCATAATTATTTCCGTATTGGAGGAGTAGCTGCTGATCTACCTTATGGATGGATAGATAAATGTTTGGATTTCTGCGATTATTCTTTAACAGGAGTTGTTGAATATCAAAAGCTTATTACGTGGAATCCCATTTTTTTGGAACGAGTTGAAGGAGTGGGCATTATTGGTGGAGAAGAAGCTGTAAATTGGGGTTTATCAGGACCGATGTTACGAGCTTCTGGAATCCAATGGGATCTTCGTAAAGTTGATCATTATGAGTGTTACAATGAATTCGATTGGGAAGTCCAATGGCAAAAAGAAGGAGATTCATTAGCTCGTTATTTAGTACGAATCGGTGAAATGAAGGAATCCATAAAAATTATTCAACAAGCTCTAGAAGGAATTCCTGGAGGACCTTATGAAAATTTAGAAGTACGACGCTTTGATAGAGCAAAGAATTCCGAATGGAATGATTTTGAATATAGATTTATTAGTAAAAAACCTTCACCCAATTTAGAATTGTCGAAACAAGAACTTTATGTGAGAGTGGAAGCCCCAAAAGGAGAATTGGGAATTTATTTGATAGGAGATAATAGTGTTTTCCCCTGGAGATGGAAAATTCGTCCACCTGGTTTTATCAATTTGCAAATTCTTCCTCAGCTAGTTAAAAGAATGAAATTGGCTGATATCATGACGATATTGGGTAGTATAGATATCATTATGGGAGAAGTTGATCGTTGAAATGATAATTGATACGACAGAAGTACAAACTATCAATTCTTTTTATACATCGGAATTTTTAAAAGAAGTGTATGGACTAATATGGATTGTACCCATTTTGACCCTTATATTGGGAATAACAATGGGGGTACTAGTAATTGTGTGGTTAGAAAGAGAAATATCTGCAGCGATACAACAACGTATTGGGCCTGAATATGCTGGCCCGTTGGGAATTCTTCAAGCTATAGCGGATGGGACTAAACTACTTTTTAAAGAGGACCTCCTCCCATCTCGAGGAGATATTCGTTTGTTTAGTGTGGGACCGTCTATAGCGGTTATATCAATTCTACTAAGTTATTTAGTAATTCCTTTTGGGTATCGTCTTGTTTTAGCCGATCTCAGTATAGGTGTTTTTTTATGGATCGCCATTTCTAGTATTGCTCCTATTGGGCTTCTTATGTCAGGATATGGATCGAATAATAAATATTCCTTTTTAGGTGGTCTACGAGCTGCTGCTCAATCTATTAGTTATGAAATACCATTAACTCTATGTGTGTTATCAATATCTCTACGTGTGATTCGTTGGAATATGAACTCTCTTCTAGAAATAAAAGAAAAAAGAAAGAGGTTCAATGTATTGAATAGATGTTTTCATTTTTCTTATTCAGCATTCGGGTTGATGAGTTAAACCAGATAGTTATATGAGTGAAACTAAACAGCTTCCAAATTTGTAGTAAGAAGAAACAATCTCATTCCCTATGTACAAGAATAAAGTTGAAGTAAAAATAAGCAGTGTAAACTGCTTACCCCAAGATTAAGATTTTTTGATTAGTCATCATATCTTGAAGCGGGCGCAAACAAAAGATCAACTGTATGGAGTTTCTACTACTGTCTCATATGTATTACTATACCGGGGATCAATCAAAAGTCAGTGGACGGTTAGGAACACCAAGGTACACAAAGGATTAGTAATGGAGATAATGTAAGGTATCAAAAAAGAGGTATTTCTTCATAAAACGAATCATAATAAGGACTTGAAATTGGTAGAAATGATCAAGTAGTACTTCCCTACGATTCCGATCTAGAGTATGCTCCTATTCACTGGTTAAAGAAATGACTATCAAGAACGAATTAATTCTTTATTTTATTTTTGAGTATCCTCCTCTGAGACAGAAGAACAGGAAAAAAGAAATGGAATGTAGTAATTGAATGAATAATAAAAAAAGGGGATCCTTATTTATTCTTTTCTCTATCCATATTCATACATATTGAATTCTTATCACGATTCATGAACTAATGACTAATTCTTTTTATTTTGTATTGATTGATATAAGGAGTATTTTATTGAAATATTAAGTTATTACCGAACAAAGAGAAATTTTTATTGTAAAGGATGAGATCAATTCGGAAGCACTTTTTTTCTTATTCTAGCAGACAGAATTCCATTGGTCTAATTTGGGACTTTCCGATGTATCTTTATTCTATCCATCCAAAGATGGTGATAATACCGAACCCATCCTTACATTTTTTTTGTGGCCATCGAGGAGCCGTATGAAGCTGAGGTCTCACGTACGGTTTTGAAATAGCGATGGGAACAGTGATGTTATTATCGACTATGATTATCTAACAGTTCAAGTACAGTTGATATAGTTGAAGCACAGTCAAAATATGGTTTTTGGGGGTGGAATCTGTGGCGTCAGCCTATAGGATTTATTGTTTTTCTAATTTCTTCTCTAGCCGAATGTGAGAGATTGCCCTTTGATTTACCAGAAGCAGAGGAGGAATTAGTAGCAGGTTATCAAACCGAGTATTCGGGTATCAAATACGGTTTATTTTATCTTGCTTCTTACCTAAATTTATTAGTTTCTTCATTATTTGTAACAGTTCTTTACTTAGGTGGGTGGAATTTACCTATTCCGTATATATCCATTTATGAGCTTTTCGGAATAAAAAAAATCACCAGCATTTTTGGAATGACAGTGGGTATCCTTATTACATTAACTAAAGCTTATTTGTTTCTCTTCATTTCTATCACAACAAGATGGACTTTACCTAGAATGAGAATGGACCAGTTATTAAATCTTGGATGGAAATTTCTTTTACCTATTTCTCTAGGTAATCTGTTATTAACAACTTCTTCCCAACTTCTTTCATTATAAATAAGAGAATACGATAACACTATTTTAGATTCATAATCTCTATCAAACAAGAGAAAGAAACGTCAAATTTTTCATGTATATCTACAATATGTTCCCTATGGTAATTGGGTCCATCAATTATGGTCAACAAACAATACGAGCTGCAAGGTACATTGGTCAAAGTTTCATAATTATCTTATCCCACACAAATCGTTTACCTGTAACTATTCAATATCCTTATGAAAAATCGATCACATCAGAGCGTTTCCGGGGTAGAATCCACTTTGAATTTGATAAATGTATTGCTTGTGAAGTATGTGTTCGTGTATGCCCGATAGATCTACCCGTTGTTGATTGGACATTTGAAAGAGATATTAAAAAGAAACAATTACTTAATTATAGTATAGATTTCGGGGTTTGTATATTTTGTGGTAACTGTGTCGAGTATTGTCCAACAAATTGTTTATCAATGACTGAAGAATATGAACTTTCTACTTATGATCGTCACGAATTGAATTATAATCAAATTGCTTTGGGTCGATTACCAATCTCAATAATTGGAGATTATACAATTCAAACAGTTATGAATTCGACTCAAATAAAAATAGACAAAGATAAACCCTTTGATTCAAGAACAATTACCGATTACTAAGATTTTGTTTTGATATAAAGGATCCAAGCTTTTTATTTTGGGTAGTCCGTAACTACAAATAAAAACTAATGATTGTTGAGAATCACTCTTTGATTTAAACTAAAAATATATTTTTAGTGATGATTTCTAAATAGCAAATTTCAACTACTTTTTTATTTTTTTTTTCTTTCGGATAAATATAAATAAAGTAAGGTTGGCCCGATAATTTTATCTATATCTACATTAATCCATATTCAAATTCAATTCAATTATAAATGTATCATATACAATACAATATTATATACAAGAAAACAAAAATAGGGTAACCCCTTTTCCTTTCCTGGACCATTTATTTAGTAAAGTTAAAGTAAGGTCATGAAATAGTTAAAGTTATTTATTTTGTATTTTATACATAATGGATTTACCTGGACCAATACATGATATTCTTGTTGTATTTCTGGGGTCAATTCTTGTATTAGGGGGTCTGGGGGTAGTATTATTTACCAATCCAATTTATTCTGCCTTTTCATTGGGATTGGTTCTTGTTTGTATATCCTTATTCTATATTTCATCGAACTCCTATTTTGTAGCTGCCGCACAGCTCCTTATTTATGTGGGAGCCATAAATATCTTGATCATATTTGCTGTAATGTTCATGAATGGTTCAGAATATTACAATAATTCCTATTTTTGGACCATTGGAGATGGGATCACTTTGATGGTTTGTACAACTATTCTTTTTTCACTAATTACTACTATCCCAGATACGTCATGGTATGGAATTATTTGGACTGCAAGGTCAAACCAGATTATGGAACAGGACCTAATAAATAACGTTCAACAAATTGGGATTCATTTATCAACAGATTTTTATCTTCCATTTGAACTCATTTCAATAATTCTTTTAGTTTCCTTGATAGGTGCAATTACTATGGCTCGACAATAAGCAATAAAAATACTTAACTTATAATGATTCCCAATTCTTAGAATTCTAACTAAATTATAAATAAATAAATATCAATTTTTAGTTGAATCTATCTACCGTCAATATCTTCTTTTGTTGTGTAATTGTTCTATTCTAATCAATTGAATCGGTTGAATTGTTGTTCATATTGAAATGAATCGAGATTGATAAGGAGTTAGTCAATGATGTTTGAGCATGTCCTTTTTTTGAGTGTTTATTTATTTTCTATCGGTATCTATGGATTGATCACAAGTCGAAACATGGTTAGAGCGCTTATGTGTCTTGAGCTTATACTAAATTCGGTTAATATCAATCTTGTAACATTTTCTGATATATTTGATAGTCGCCAATTAAAAGGAGACATTTTCTCAATCTTTGTTATAGCCATTGCAGCTGCTGAAGCAGCTATTGGACTTGCTATTGTTTCGTCGATCCATCGTAACAGAAAATCAACTCGTATTAATCAATCGAATTTGTTGAATAATTAGTGATAATCATCATAGATAATTTAAATAAAGACACATAAAAATATTTAATAGAATTGAAATACTATTTTTTATCGAATTTGAATGCAATTCCATTTTATTGAATTGCATTTTTATATTTATATTGAAATAATGATGACCGATTTGTTGGCCAATTAATTTTAATTCGCATGTGCAACTCGTATCATCATAATTGTTGAAACGAAAATCAAAGTGTCTTGACCTTTTCTCATAAACAGATTGATTTAAGAAATATATTGATTGTTTTTAATAAACCACTGTTTCGTCTGGTGTCTACAATATTACAATATATAATATATGATTCATTTACTACTAATTTGATTTGACCAGATCGAAAATCTTTTATGTTCAAAACTGTACTTTATAGATCCAATGTCACATTCAGTAAAAATTTATGATACATGTATAGGGTGTACTCAATGTGTACGAGCTTGCCCCACAGATGTATTGGAAATGATACCTTGGGACGGATGTAAAGCCAAGCAAATAGCTTCCGCGCCAAGAACCGAGGACTGTGTAGGTTGTAAGAGATGTGAATCTGCCTGCCCAACAGATTTTTTGAGTGTCCGTGTTTATTTAGGGCCTGAAACAACTCGTAGCATGGCTCTATCTTATTGATACGTTACAAAAAACTCCACTTGAATCGTTTGTGATTCCTCTTTACCGACAAAAGCCCGTGCTCGACAAAATATATTATTTTGAGGACGGGCTTTTCTGGGCAAAATGTATCTAGTCTTTATCACGAGTTATTTTCCTTGGTTAACAATACTTGTTGTTTTACCGATATTCGCGGGTTCCTCAATTTTATTTTTCCCTCATAGAGGGAATAAGATGTTTAGGTGGTATACTATATGTATATGCTTATTAGAACTCCTTCTAACGACTTATGCATTCTGTTATCATTTCCAATTGGATGATCCGTTAATGCAATTGAAGGAAGATTCTAAATGGATAGATGTTTTTGATTTCCACTGGAGACTAGGAATCGATGGACTTTCCATAGGACCCATTTTACTGACAGGATTTATCACTACTTTAGCAACTTTAGCAGCTTGGCCAATTACTCGAAATTCGCGGTTGTTCTATTTCCTGATGCTAGCAATGTACAGCGGTCAAATAGGATTATTTTCCTCTCGAGACTTTTTACTTTTTTTCATCATGTGGGAGTTAGAATTAATTCCTGTTTACTTACTTTTATCCATGTGGGGGGGAAAGAAACGTCTCTACTCGGCTACAAAGTTTATTTTGTACACTGCAGGGGGTTCCATTTTTTTCTTAATAGGAGTTCTAGGTATGGGTTTATATGGTTCCAATGAACCAACATTAGATTTTGAAAGATTAATTAATCAATCATATCCTGTGGCATTGGAAATAATATTCTATTTTGGCTTCCTTATTGCTTATGCTGTCAAATTGCCGATTATACCCCTACATACATGGTTACCTGATACCCATGGAGAAGCACATTACAGTACATGTATGCTTTTAGCTGGAATCCTATTAAAAATGGGCGCATATGGATTGATTCGGATCAATATGGAATTACTACCCCACGCTCATTCTATATTTTCTCCTTGGTTGGTGATAATAGGAACAATGCAAATAATCTATGCAGCTTCAACTTCTCTTGGTCAACGTAATTTAAAAAAGAGAATAGCCTATTCCTCTGTATCTCACATGGGTTTCACAATTATAGGAATTGGTTCTATAACCGACATGGGACTCAATGGAGCTATTTTACAAATGCTCTCTCATGGATTTATTGGTGCTGCACTTTTTTTCTTGGCGGGAACGAGTTGTGATAGAACACGCCTTGTTTATCTCGAAGAAATGGGAGGGATATCTATCCCAATGCCAAAAACATTTACCATGTTCAGTAGCTTCTCAATGGCTTCTCTTGCATTGCCAGGAATGAGTGGTTTTGTTGCGGAATTTGTAGTATTTTTTGGACTAATTACTAGTACAAAATATCTTTTAATGTCAAAAATGCTAATTACTTTTGTAATGGCAATTGGAATGATATTAACTCCTATTTATTTATTATCTATGTTACGTCAGATGTTTTATGGATACAAGTTATTTAATATTCCAAACTCTAATTTTTGGGATTCTGGACTACGAGAACTATTTCTTTCAATCTGTATCTTTCTACCCGTAATAAGTATTGGTATTTATCCCGATTTTGTTCTCTCGTTATCAGTTGACAAGGTACACGCTATCTTATCCAATTATTATCATAGATAGTGTTTCATTAATGAAACGGAAGGAAAGTCTTATAATTCTTTGAATTTAATATTTTTAAAATCGTTTGCTGTACTGTATAATGAAAAAAGAAATAAAATGAATAAGAATTGTAATTAGATACATCTCGAGTTTTTGAGAACCGTTTGAATCAAGGAATCATTCAAATTTAAATGGTTCTCAAAAACTCATAAAAACAAACTTTCGTTATATATGGGATGATGTTTTTATCTTATGTATTCTTCATGTAGTTTATTCAATTAGATGTTTATGTGAATGAACCATAACTATGTAGACCTATTCCTAATAGATTGATCCCAAAATAACATATCCAAATTATAATAAATCCTATAGAAGCTACAAGTGCCGAATTCGTACCTTTCCAATTTATATTTGTTCTAGTATGTAAATAAATCGCGAATATGGTCCAAGTAATAAATGCCCAAGTTTCCTTGGGGTCCCAATTCCAATAGGACCCCCATGCCTCATTAGCCCATACTGCTCCACAAAGAATACCTATGGTTAAAAAGGTAAACCCTAGACTAATGACACGATAACTCCAATAATCCAAACGCTCAGTTAATTGATATTTGTAATAATTTCGAAATGAAGGAAAAGAAGTGTTTTTAAAAACACTTCTTTTTTCATTCAAATATTCAATCTCACCAAAGAAAAATGACTTAATTAATAAATTATTGCTTTTACAAAAAATTTTTATGTTTTTTCGAAATGTAATGACTAGAAGAGCGACTGATAATAATGATCCGCATAAAAGAGCTGCATAGCTCAATAACATCATACTTACGTGCATCATTAACCACTGAGATTGTAGAGCAGGTACTAATATTGTGGATTGATGCATTTCAGTTGAAAGACCCGACATGGCAAAGCCTTGAGTAAAAATGGTACTTGGTGCAATTATTGTGCTTAAATCGTTTTTAAGGTTACGTATCTTGGGAATCATATGAATAATGAAGAAACTACACGAAAGGAAGATTAATGACTCGTATAAATTACTTAATGGAAAATGTCCCGAAGAAATCCAACGAGAAACTAATAATCCTGTTATAGAGAAAAAGGTAGCTATCATCCCTTTTTCTGATGAATCACGTAATCCTACAATTTTGTGGACTAATAAGGTCATCAAATGAATCATAATCACAATTGAAATGATCGAAAAAGAGATATGAGTTAATATATGTTCTAAAGTCGCAAATATCATAAAAGGGGTCCCATTACAGAATTGGAAATCGCGAATTGAATACATTTTAGGATCTATTGTATCTCTTTTAGAAGATGCCGCCACTCGGACTCGAACCGAGATGCTTTAGCACTGCTTCCTAAGAGCAGCGTGTCTACCGATTTCACCACGGCGGCTTACTTGAAATAATAATAGTCAATTCATGTTGAATCGTCGAGATTCAAGGATTCAATATAGTTTAGGAAACATTAATTAGAATCAATGAATAAAGACTGGTTTGTGGTTTAAATATTTGAATCCTCAATAAAATACCTACCTAGGTAGTATCGTCGTGGGTTTTTTAACAATCAACTTTCATGTACTAGAAACTAAGTTTTCCCCAAACAGTTGGAACTCCATAGTTTTTTCTCGGTTGAGGTATAAAACTAAGAATTGTCCTTTTTTCTCTATTTTTTTATGATTTGTTTTTCATTTATCCGATTTCATGGATTCAAATGAAAAAGATTTATTTGATTTTTTTCAATAAAAAAAATCAAATAACTAGGATTTCATATCTATCACAATTTCATCATTAAATACAAATAATTTGTTATTTTTCTAATGATTTCGATACCTTAGTATATTAAAATTAAAGTATTAATATTCTTTATTGCGCATTAAATTTATAATTTAGAATACCATTTACAAAACCAATTAAGTTTTGGGATAGGCATATAACAAAAGAGTTTCAATCTCTATCACAATTGTACTTTTCACAATAGAAAAGTACAATTGCGATAGGGAAAAAAATAATACTTAGAACCCAATATACAAAAAACTATTATTCTATATATCACAGCAGTGAGTTCTAAGTAATATTGAGAAATTCAATACAGAAAAATACATTAGTTAACATTCATCTTACAAAATTTGAGGTTCTTTAGGCTATATCAATTGAGATTATTCTAAGACTTTATTATTTGTTTGTCGCACAAAAAAACTTTTTGAATGCCCGGTGGAAATCGATTTCGCTAAAGAAAAAGTTTTTACTGCAATTAAATATCCTTTTTTCTTCCAAATATTTCTACGAATACGTTTTTTTGACATAGAAGTACGTTTTTTTGGAACTGCCAT